GAACTCTCAAAAAGTATTCTATTATTTAAATTGAAAGAAATCGAAAGAACGGAGTTGAATGAAACTAAAAAAAAAAAAGAACAAGATTCGATAATCAGGAATCGAATGATTCCCGGATCTTCCATTCCAATTCGATCTATGAATTGGTCAAATTATTCATTCAGAGAAAAAAAAATGAAAGATCTGACTGATAGAACAAACACAACAATAAAGAAAATAGAAAAAATTAGAAAAGACAAGAAAAAGGAATTTCTAACTACAGAGATAAGTATTATAACTACCAAAATAAGTTATGATGATAAAAAATTCGAATCCCCCCAAAATCTTTGGCAGATATTAAAAAAAAGAAATGTTCGATTTATTCGTAAATCACATCATTTTTTTAAATTTTTAGTTGAAAAAATATACATAGATATCCTTTTATGTATGATTAATATCCCACGGCTTTGTATGATTAATCTCACCAGGATTAATGCACAACTTTTTCTTGAATCAATAAAAAAACTTATTAATAAATACATTTACAAAAATGAAACAAATAAAAGTAGAATTCACTTTATTTCAACTATAAAAAAGCCACTTTCTAATATTAATAATAAGAATGGAAAGGACTTATCGTACTTATCACAAGCATATGTATTTTACAAATTATCACAAACCCAAGTTATTAACTTATCTAAGTTCAGACCTATCTTTCAATATCAAGGAACATCTCATTTTCTTAAGAATGAAATAAGGGATCATTTTGTTGGGGCACAAGGAATTTTTAATTCCGAATTAAGAAAAAAGAATCTTCCGAATTATGGAATAAATCAATGGAAAAAATGGTTAAGAGGTTATTATCAATACGATTTATATCCAATTAGATGGTCCAGATTAGTACCAAAAAAATGGCGAAATCGAGTCACTCAAGGTCCTATGGTCCAAAATAAAAATTTAGACAAATGTCATTCATATAAAAAAAACGGATTAATTCAGTACAAAAAACAAAACGATTTTGAAACATACTACTCAGTACCAAATAAAAAAGAGAATTTAAAAAAACAATATATATATGATCTTTTATCATATAAATCTATTAATTATGAAGATAAGAAAGACTTATATATTTATGAATTACCAGTACAAGTAAAAAAAAACCAAGAAATTTCTTATAATTACAATAATTACAACACACATAAGCGCAAATTCTTTGATATACTGGAAGCTATCCTGATAAATAATTATCTAGTAGAAGATGATATTATAGATATGGAAAAAAATCTGGATAGAAAATATTTTCATTGGAGAATTCTAAATTTTTGTATTTCCGATATTGAGTCCTGGATCACCAGCACTAACAGTAAAAAAAATACTAAAAAAAATTATAATTATGAAAGAATTGATAAAATCTATAAGAAAGTTTATTTCACGATTCATCAAGAGCGAGAGAGTAACCGATCCAATAAAAAAAAACACTTTTTTTATTGGATGAGAATGAATGAAGAAATACTAAGTCGTTCCATCTCGAATCTGGAGGGTTGGTTCTTCCCAGAATCTCTGATACTTTATAATGTATATAAGATTAACCCTTGGATCATACCAATAAAATTACTTCTTTTAAGTTTGAATGTAAATGACACTTTTAGTGAAAATCAAAACATCAGTGGAAATAAAAAAAGAGATATCTTTATATCATCAAATGAAAAAACTCTCGAATTAGAAAATATAAATAAAGTAGAAAAAGAATTAGCGCCCCAAAACGCTCTTGAATCAGCTCTGTCAACCCCCCCAAAATATGTTGAAGAAGATTATATGGGATCAGATATGAAAAAACGTAAAAATAAAAAGCAATACAAAAAAAACACGGAAGCAGAGCTTGATTTTTTCCTAAAAAGGTATTTGCGTTTTCAATTGAGATGGGATGATTACTTAAATAAAAAAATAATCAATAACATGAAAGTATATTGTCTCCTGCTTAGACTGATAAATCCAAGAGAAATTGTTATATCTTCTATTCAAAGCGGAGAACTTAGTCTGGATATTCTGATAGTTCAGAAGGATTTAACTCTTACAGAATTGACAAAAAGGGGAATATTGATTATCGAACCAGTTCGTCTGTCTGTAAAAAATGATGGACAATTTATTATGTATCAAATCATAGGTATAGGTATTTCATTAGTTCATAAGAATAAGCACAAAATTCAAATGAATCAAAGATACCAAGAAAAAAGCTATGCTGATAACAGAAATTTTGCTGAATCTATTCCAATACATCAACAAACGACTGAAAATAGACACAAAAATAATTATGATTTGCTTGTTCCTGAAAATATTTTATCCCCTAGAGGTCGTAGAGAGTTGAGAATTTTAATTTCTTTCAATTCTCGAAATATAAATCATATCCATAGAAATACAGCGTTTTACAATGCAAATAAGTCGAAAAATTGTGCTCAAGTGTTATATAAAAGTAAACATCTTGATAGATATAAAAAAAAACTAATTAAATTAAAGTTCTTTCTTTGGCCCAATTATCGATTAGAAGATTTGGCTTGTATGAATCGTTATTGGTTTGATACCACTAATGGGAGTCGTTTTAGTATGGTAAGGATACATATGTATCCACAATTGCAAATTCGTTAATGCTACATTTTTTCTGTATTTCCTTTCCCGTAGCATATCTAGTATATGAAGACAAAGAAATACACATATGCATATGCCTTGTCTTACATTGTGATACATGATATTAATTCAATGACGTATCCATTAGGTTTAGACATAAATCAAGATATTTTTATTATTTCAATAAAAATATCTAAAAAGTAAAAAAAAAAAATAGAAGGATAAGGAGATTTTGTTTTATGGTAAAAAATTCATTCATACCACTTATTTGGCAAGAAGAAAAAAAAGAAAACAAAGGGTCCGTTGAATTTCAAGTATTCAGTTTCACGAATAAGATACGAAGACTTACTTCCCATTTGGAATTGCACAAAAAAGACTATTTATCTCAAAGAAGTCTACGTAAAATTCTGGGAAAACGCCAACGATTGCTGTCTTATTTATCAAATAAAAATAGAATACGTTATAAAGAATTAATTAATCAATTGGATATTCGGGAGTCAAAAACTCGTTAATTTTTTTAAGTAATTTTGAATTATTTGATTTATTAGATCTTGAATTTTGATGAACTTTTTTTCGTTTTCAGCAATTCATGAAAAAATGAATCGAGGAAAAACTTATGAATGGACCAGCTACAAGAAAAGACCTCATGATAGTAAATATGGGCCCCCATCACCCATCAATGCACGGTGTTCTTCGACTCATCCTTACTTTAGATGGTGAAGATGTTATTGACTGTGAACCTATATTGGGTTATTTACACAGAGGGATGGAAAAAATTGCGGAAAACCGAACAATTATACAATATCTACCTTATGTAACACGTTGGGATTATTTAGCTACTATGTTCACAGAAGCAATAACCGTAAATGGGCCGGAACTGTTGGGAAATATTCAAGTACCTAAAAGAGCCAGCTATATCAGAGTAATTATGTTGGAGTTAAGTCGGATAGCTTCTCATCTCTTATGGCTGGGCCCTTTTATGGCGGATATCGGTGCACAGACTCCTTTCTTCTATATTTTCAGAGAAAGAGAATTAATATATGATCTATTCGAAGCTGCTACCGGTATGAGAATGATGCATAATTATTTTCGCATCGGGGGAGTCGCGGCTGATCTACCTTATGGCTGGATAGATAAATGTTTGGATTTCTGCGATTATTTTTTGACAGGTGTTGCTGAATATCAAAAACTTATTACACAAAATCCTATTTTTTTAGAACGAGTTGAGGGAGTAGGCATTATTGGTGGAGAAGAAGTAATAAATTGGGGTTTATCGGGACCCATGCTGCGAGCTTCCGGAATAGAATGGGATCTTCGTAAAGTTGATAATTATGAGTGTTATGACGAATTTGATTGGGAAGTTCAGTGGCAAAAAGAAGGAGATTCATTAGCTCGTTATTTAGTGAGACTTGGTGAAATGACGGAATCCATAAAAATTATTCAACAGGCTTTGGAAGGAATTCCAGGGGGGCCCTATGAGAATTTAGAAATCCGATGTTTTGATAGAGAAAGGTATCCGGAATGGAATGATTTTGAATACCGATTCATTAGTAAAAAACCTTCACCCACTTTTGAGTTGCCAAAACAAGAACTTTATGTAAGAGTTGAAGCCCCAAAAGGAGAATTGGGAATTTTTCTGATAGGGGATCGGGGTGGTTTTCCTTGGAGATGGAAAATACGCCCCCCGGGTTTTATCAATTTGCAAATTCTTCCTCAATTAGTTAAAAGAATGAAATTGGCTGATATTATGACAATACTAGGTAGCATCGATATCATTATGGGAGAAGTTGATCGTTAAAATGATAATTGATACAACAGAAGTACAAGATATCAATTCTTTTTACAGATTGGAATCCTTAAAAGAGGTCTATGGAATTATATGGGTGCTTGTCCCTATTTTTACTCCTGTATTGGGAATCACAATAGGTGTACTAGTAATTGTATGGTTAGAAAGAGAAATATCTGCAGGGATACAACAACGTATTGGACCTGAATATGCCGGTCCTTTGGGAGTTCTTCAAGCTTTAGCAGACGGTACAAAACTACTTTTTAAAGAGAATCTTTTTCCATCTAGAGGAGATACTCGTTTATTCAGTATCGGACCATCCATAGCAGTCATATCAATTCTACTAAGCTATTCAGTACTTCCTTTTGGTTATCACCTTGTTTTAGCTGATCTTAATATCGGTGTTTTTTTATGGATTGCCATTTCAAGTATTGCTCCCATTGGACTTCTTATGTCCGGATATGGGTCAAATAATAAATATTCCTTTTTAGGTGGTCTACGAGCTGCTGCTCAATCGATTAGTTATGAAATACCATTAACTCTATGTGTATTATCAATCTCTCTACGTGTGATTCGTTGATACATAAACTTCTCCCACTTCCTTTTTTTTTTTCGAGAAAAGAGCTGAAATGGATTGAATCAATATCTTCATTTTTCTATTAATTATTCGGATTAATGAACTAAATCAGATAGTTATATGGGTGAAAGAAAACAGCTTATAAAAATAGAAATCGCAGTAAAAATCTCGAGTCTCATTTTCTATGTATAAGAGTTAAGCGGAAATAAACATAGGCCTAAAAGAACGTTTATCCCAAGATTGGTTGATTAGTCATCCTGTCTTGAAGCGGACTCAACAGATCCACCGTATTGCGTTTTCACTATTATTTGTATGTACTACCATATATGTATTACCATAACACGGCGGATTGAGCAAAAATAAGTGGATGGTTAGAAACACCAAGATATGCAAAGGATTAGTAATGGAGATTTTGTAAATTATCCAAAAGTCAATTTTTGCAAAATGCATACTATAAAACGAATAAGAATTGGGGCTTTAAGTTGGTAGAAATGATCAGGCAGTACTCCCCACAATTCCGATCCAGAGTATGCTCCTATCCACCCATTAAATAAATGACTATCGGAAACGAAATAATCCCTTATTTAGTCGCCCTTTTCTCAGAAAGAAGAATAGGAACGAAAAGAAAAACTAGAAAGAATACAATTACAAAAAAGAGATTTTTTCTTATCTCCAGCATATTCATTTTCTTTCCTATATCCATATCAATAGACATAGAATTCATATCAATAGAATTCGTATCAGAATTCATGAACTAATAGAATGGAATGGCTAATTCTTTTTCGTAATCGAAAATGCTGGGTTATTGATATTTATAAAAAGAGTATTTTAGTGAAGAATTAAGTTATTACTCAACAAAGAAAAACTTTAATTCTTAAAGGATGAGATCAATTCAGAAGTACTTTTTTTCTTTATTAGAACGGACAGAATTCAATTGGTTTAATTTGGGGACACACGATAGATAGATTTTGATCCTAGACTATCCTACAAAACATACATAGCAATATAAATATAATACCGACCCCACTCCTTATATTTATTTAAGGCCCTCGAGGAGCCGTATGAGGTGAAAATTCTCATGTACGGTTCTGTAATAGCGATGAGAACAGTGATGTTATTGCCGACTATGATTATCTAACAGTTTAAGTACAGTTGATATAGTTGAGGCTCAATCAAAATATGGTTTTGGGGGGTGGAATTTGTGGCGTCAACCTATAGGGTTTATCATTTTTCTAATTTCTTCCTTAGCAGAATGTGAGAGATTACCTTTTGATTTACCAGAAGCAGAAGAAGAATTAGTAGCGGGTTATCAAACCGAATATTCGGGTATAAAATTTGGTTTATTTTACGTTGCTTCCTATCTAAACCTATTAGTTTCTTCATTATTTGTAACGGTTCTTTACTTGGGCGGTTGGGATCTTTCTATTCCGTCCATATTTGTTTCTGAGTTATTTGAAATAAATAAAGCGTCCGGAGTCTTTGGCACGACAATCGGTATCTTTATTACATTAGCTAAAACTTACTTGTTCTTGTTCATTTCTATAACAACAAGATGGACTTTACCCAGACTAAGAATGGACCAACTATTAAATCTTGGATGGAAATTTCTTTTACCTATTTCTCTGGGTAATCTATTATTAACAACTTCTTTCCAACTCTTTTCACTGTAAAGGAATACACTATTCTATATTCACGACTTGTCTCAAACAAGAGAACGAAACAAACATAAAATTTTTCATAGAATTACAATATGTTCTCTATGGTAACTGGGTTCATGAATTATGGTCAACAAACAGTACGAGCTGCAAGGTACATTGGTCAAAGTTTCATGATTACTTTATCCCACGCAAATCGTTTGCCTGTAACTATTCAATATCCTTACGAAAAATTAATCACATCGGAGCGTTTCCGCGGTCGAATCCATTTTGAATTTGATAAATGCATTGCTTGTGAAGTATGTGTTCGTGTATGTCCTATAGATCTACCCGTTGTTGATTGGAAATTGGAAACTAATATTCGAAAGAAACGATTACTTAATTATAGTATTGATTTTGGAATCTGTATATTTTGTGGTAACTGCGTTGAATATTGTCCAACAAATTGTTTATCAATGACTGAAGAATATGAACTTTCTACTTATGATCGTCACGAATTAAATTATAATCAAATAGCTTTATGTCGGTTACCAATGTCAGTAGTTGACGATTATACAATTCGAACAATTTTAAACTTACCTCAAATTCAAATAAAAAATAAGTAAAGGACATGATTAAAGATTAAGATTAAAGAGTAATTGGAAATTACTATGGTTTCATTTTGATCTAAAGGGATGAGGTTGGTTTTTTTAGTTTTGTTTGTTTGGTCACTAACTACAAATTAAAACTATGGATTTTATTGATGAGAATTGCAGCTTAATTTGGCTGGAATTTTTTCTAAATATATATATATAACTAAATATATATATATAACTAAATATATAGTTTCGAACTACTCCCTTCAGATAAATAATGAGATTAATCCAATAACTGTACCTATATTAATTCACACCCCTTAAGATTGAATTAGGAATTGATCATCAAATTATTTTTTCCTGGTCGGTTCAATAAAGTCATGAAAAACATTTCGATTTATTTATTTCTTATTTTACATATAATGGATTTGCCTGGACCGATACATGATTTTCTTTTAGTCTTGTTAGGATCAGGTATTATATTAGGAAGTATGGGAGTAGTCTTACTTACCAACTCCATTTATTCTGCCTTTTCATTGGGACTGGTTCTTGTTTGTATATCCTTATTCTATATTCTATCAAACTCCCCTTTTGTAGCTGCTGCACAACTCCTTATTTATGTGGGAGCTATAAATATTTTAATCATATTTGCTGTGATGTTCATGAAGGGTTCAGAATATTCCAAAGATTTTCATCTTTGGACCGTTGGGAGTGGAGTTACTTTGCTGGTTTGTACAAGTATTTTTGTTTCACTAATGACTACTATTCTAGATACGTCATGGTATGGCATTATTTGGACGACAATCTCAAACCAGATTCTAGAACAAGATTTGATAAGTAATAGTCAACAAATTGGAATTCATTTATCAACAGATTTTTTTCTTCCATTTGAACTCATTTCGATAATTCTTTTAGCTGCTTTGATAGGCGCAATTGCCGTGGCTCGCCAGTAATAAATCTTTAGAACTACCACCTGCAATCTAAATTTAACTTTGTTCTATGTTATCACACCCATTCCCCTTCAATTCTATTTGAAGATTTTTTATGTCTAAAATAGAAATTCTTTTATTCGATCTATTACCAATAGATTCCCTTGTTCTGTACTTTTTCTAGTGAATTAAATCGTTGTTCATATTGAAATGAATCAAAATTGATAAGGAGTTGGTCAATGATGCTCGAACATGTACTTGTTGTAAGTGCGTATTTATTTTCTATCGGTATCTATGGATTGATCACAAGCCGAAATATGGTTCGAGCCCTTATGTGTCTTGAACTTATACTGAATGCAGTTAATATGAATTTCGTAACATTTTCTGATTTTTTTGATAGTCGCCAATTAAAAGGGAATATTTTCTCAATTTTTGTTATAGCTATTGCAGCAGCTGAAGCAGCTATTGGCCCAGCTATTGTTTCATCAATTTATCGTAACAGAAAATCAACTCGTATTAATCAATCGAATTTGTTGAATAAGTAGTATTCATCAGATAAATGAAAATATTAATCAAGTAAAATTATCTATATGATACGTAATGTATGATTTTGTGTTTACGAAAACGTAAGAAATCAAAGTATCTTGGCCCTATCGCACGAGTCAATTCGAAAATGGATTGATTATAAAAATTATGGTAAATTATTGATTCATCTGGTATCTAAATATATGATTCATTTACAAATTTACTAGATCGAAAATTTATGGTGTTCAAAAATTTATAGATCCAATGTCACATTCAGTAAAGATTTATGATACATGTATAGGGTGTACTCAATGTGTCCGGGCTTGCCCCACAGATGTATTAGAAATGATACCTTGGGACGGATGTAAAGCTAAGCAAATTGCTTCTGCTCCGAGAACAGAGGACTGCGTTGGTTGTAAGAGATGTGAATCCGCCTGTCCGACGGATTTCTTGAGTGTTCGAGTTTATTTATGGCATGAAACAACTCGAAGCATGGGTCTAGCTTATTGATACGTTCCATAAAAACCTACTTGAATACATTTGATTTTTTTTACCGACAAAAACTCGTGTTCGAAACGAAACTTTTTCTTATTTTCGAACATGGGTTTTTCTAGTCCAAGTGTATCTTGTTTTTACTACGAATTATTTTCCTTGGTTAACAATAGTTGTACTTTTTCCAATATTTGCGGGTTCCTTACTTTTCTTTTTCCCTCATAGAGGAAATAAGGTAATTAGGTGGTATACTATATGTATATGTATCCTTGAACTCCTTATAACAACCTATGCATTCTGTTATCATTTCGAATTCGACGATCCATTAATCCAACTGACAGAGGATTATAAATGGATCCGTTTTTTTGATTTTTACTGGAGATTGGGAATAGATGGACTTTCTATAGGACCCATTTTACTGACGGGGTTTATCACCACTTTAGCTACTTTAGCGGCTCGGCCAGTTACTCGGGATCCCCGATTATTTCATTTCCTAATGTTAGCAATGTATAGCGGTCAAATCGGATCATTTTCTTCTCGCGACCTTTTACTTTTTTTTCTCATGTGGGAGTTAGAATTAATTCCCGTTTATCTACTTCTATCCATGTGGGGAGGAAAGAAACGTTTGTATTCAGCTACAAAGTTTATTTTGTATACTGCGGGAGGTTCCATTTTTTTGTTAATGGGAGTTCTGGGTATTGGTTTATATGGTTCTAATCAACCAACATTAAATTTTGAAACATCAGCTAATCAATCGTATCCTGTAGCACTGGAAATAATATTATACATTGGATTTCTTATTGCTTTTGCTGTCAAATCACCGATTATACCTTTACATACATGGTTACCAGACACCCACG